ACATCCCGTACGAAAGTTAATAGTATACCACTTCTGCGAATAGCTCGTAATGCTGCGTCTCTTCCGAGACCGGGACCTTTAATCATGACTTCTGCTCGTTGCATACCTTGATCTACTACTGCACGAATAGCATTTGCCGCTGCGGTTTGAGCAGCAAATGGCGTCCCTCTTCTTGTACCTCGGAAGCCACAAGTACCGGCGGAGGACCAAGAAACCACACGCCCCCGTACATCTGTAACAGTCACAATGGTATTATTGAAACTTGCTTGAATATGAATAACCCCCTTTGGTATTTTACGTGTACTCTTACGTGAACCAATACGTCCACGTGAACCCTTTTTCGGTATAGCTTTTGCCATATTTTATCATCTCATAAATTTGAGTCAGAGATATATGGATATATCCATTTCAGGTCAAAACAGATCCCCTATTTGTATATCAGGTCTTTAACGAGTCTGATTAGCCTTGTCTTTGTTTATGTCTTGGGTTGGAACAAATTACTATAATTCGTCCCCGACGACGGATTAGTCGACATTTTTCACAAATTTTACGAACGGAAGCTCTTATTTTCATATTTGTCACTCCTTACTTTAATTTTGAATCCACTTCTTGGAAGAAAATAAGTTTCTTGAAATTTTCAATTTCAAATCGTATTCCTACGAATACGAAATAAATTATAAATAGTGAAGTTGAAAAAACACCTAATCTTTCGAATCTTTGTTGCGGAGTCGATAAATTATACGACCTCTAGTTGAATCATAACGACTTACTTCAATTTTGACTCTATCTCCTGGCAGTATCCGTATAAAACTACGTCGGATCTTTCCCGAAACATGACCTAGAATAATATCTTCATTATCTAAACGAACTCGGAACATGCCGTTGGGAAGCGATTCAGTAATTAAACCTTCATGAATCCATTTTTGTTCTTTCATTCCAGGTAAAACCCCCTTGAAGTATCAACTAGTGGAGGAAGAACTCTATTAGACAACCCACCTCTTCTCTTTTTTTTTTCACAAAAAAGAAGTTTCATATTCAATTTGGATATTAGAAAGATTACCATATATAACACAAAATTTCTCCGCCTATTCTTTCTAGTCGAGCCTCTCGGTCTGTCATTATACCCCGAGAGGTAGAAAGAATTACAATGCCCATCCCGCCTAAAATTCTAGGAATTCTTTGATAGTTAGAATAGATTCGTAGCCCGGGCTTACTGATCCGTTTTAAATTTAAAAGATTTCTATAAGTACTTTTCCTGTTTCTTCTATGTCGTAGGGTTAAAACCAAAAAAGATTTGTTGTTTTCTCGATGTTTTCTCACGTTTTCGATAAAACCCTCGCGTAAAAGTATTTTAACAATACTTTGGCTAATATTAGTAGATGCTACTCGAACCACGCTTTTTCTATACATATCGGCATTTCGTATAGAGGTTATTATGTCAGCAATAGTATCACTACCCATGATTAATTAAAATTATTGGTGCCTCCAAATTTAGATATAATCAACATGTTTTTCTTTTTTTTTTTTTTACATATTTGTTTATGAATATGAATTTTGAAAGGTATATACGTGAGACAAAATCTACTAAATGAATTTTAATCTATTTCTTTTAAATAGCCTACTATAACCATACCGTGGTCTCATTTTATAATACCTCGGGAGCTAATGAAACTATTTTAGTAAAATTGAACTGTCTCAATTCTCGGGCAATCGCACCAAAAACTCGAGTTCCTTTTGGATTTCCTTCTTGATCAATCACAACTGCAGCATTGTCATCATATCGTATTATCATACCGTTGTCACGTTTAAGTTCTTTACAAGTACGGACAATTACAGCTCTGACCACTTCTGATCTTTCTAGAGGCATGTTTGGAACTGCGTCTTTGATCACAGCAACAATAACGTCACCAATATTAGCATATCGACGATTGCTAGCTCCTATGATTCGAATACACATCAATTCTCGAGCCCCGCTGTTATCTGCTACATTCAAATGGGTCTGAGGTTGAATCATATCATTTTTTTTTTTTTTTATCTTTTTTTTACAATACAAAGGTCGAAGAAAAAAAGAAATATTATTTGTCCAAAAAAAGAAACCTGCACCCGCTATTTTTAAGGCCTATTTCTTTTTTATCCCGAAATTATGAATTGAGCTCGTATAGGCATTTTGGACGCTGCTATTGAAATAGCCCTTCTGGCTATATTTTCTGTTACTCCACCCATTTCATAAAGGATTCGACCTGGTTTAACAACAGCTACCCAATATTCGGGAGAGCCTTTACCTGAACCCATACGTGTTTCTGCAGGTCTTACCGTAACTGGTTTATCTGGAAATATACGAACCCATATTTTTCCACCGCGACGTGCATTTCGTGTCATTGCTCGTCGACCTGCTTCTATTTGTCTAGATGTGATCCAAGCGGGTTCAAGTGCCTGAAGAGCGTATTTACCAAAACAAATAGTGTTACCTCGATAAGATATTCCCTTCATTCTTCCTCGA